AATAAGATGCCTGAATAAAGGATTATTTTGATAGAATAAATTATGTAAAAAGTTACTCTTATTGTAGAAAAAGAATTAAACTTAACCTTAAAAATCAAAATTTTATGTGCACTAAACACCAAACTACAAAAAGGTAAGCTAAATTAAGCTTTTAGGCTCATAACCTAAATATAGAATCAAATTTCTCCTTTTTAATAAATCTAAATTTAACAAAAATTCTATTTGTAAATTCTATTATAATTGGGGTTATAATAGCAATTTCTTCAAATAACTGAATTTCTTTGTGGACCAGAATAGAAATTGGGGTTCTTTCTGTAGTTCCATTGATAACACAAGAAAAAATTAGCTCAGACTCACCTATTAAATATTTCATTGTACAGAGAGTAAGCTCATCCATTATAATTATAGGAATAATAACATTGTTATCAATAATTAATTTTAAAATTTTAATAACTCAGGCTATACTAATTAAAATTGGGGCATCACCATTTCACACATGAATTCTTAGTATAATTGAAAATGTTGAATACTATGTTTTATTCATTTTATTTACATTAATTAAAATTCCAGGGTTATTAACCTTGAGAATTTTAAATGAACAACTTAAATTTTGAAGAATTTTATCTATAGCAATTGGTTCTATTATGGTTATTAATCAATCTTCAATTAAAAAAATATTATCATATTCTTCTATTTATAATTTGGGGGTTATAATAAGAAGAATAAACGAAAATCAAATCTGAGTGTTATATATACTAATATATTCATTTATGCTAATGTTAATTCTCATAATAATTAAAAAACTAAAAATTAACTACTTAAATCAAATAATTATTAACGAATTGGAAACAATAACAAAAATTTCAATCTGAATTTCACTTCTTTCAATAGCGGGTTTACCCCCTATAATAGGATTTACAATTAAAATGGTTGTACTAGAAAAAATAATTATAAAAACAGAATTCTTATTAACTTCAATTATACTAATATCATCAATGGTAATAATATTTATGTATATACGAATTTCATTTTTAGCTATAACATTGTATAGAACATCAATTAAATGAAAAATATTCAAAAAATCTAATACTGACATCAAAATTATAATTATTAACTTAACTTCTACTCCTATTATATTAACACTTAAAAGTCTAAGCTAAGGCTTTAAGTTAAAAAAACTAGTAACCTTCAAAGTTAGAAATATCTAGACTTGGATAAGTCTTAGATTATTATAACCATCTTTAAACTTGCAATTTAACATTTTTTATTAAACTAAAAGACCCATTAAGATATTAAGGGAATATCAAATTCTTAAATAAATTTACAGTTTATTACTTTATTCAGACACCTTAATGAATAAATGGTTAATATCAACCAATCATAAGGACATTGGCACTATGTATTTCATCTTTGGAATTTGGTCAGGAATAGTAGGAATAATATTAAGAATTTTAATTCGAATTGAATTAAATCAGCCTGGGTCATTTTTGAATAATGACCAAATATATAATGTTATCGTTACATCCCACGCTTTTATTATAATTTTTTTTATAGTTATACCAATTATAATTGGGGGGTTTGGCAATTGACTATTGCCATTAATAATTGGGGCACCCGATATGGCATTCCCACGATTAAACAATATAAGATTTTGACTCCTACCTCCATCAATTATACTCCTACTAACTAGATCCATTATTGAAATAGGGGCAGGGACAGGATGAACAGTTTACCCTCCTCTTTCATCTAATGTTGCTCATTCTGGACCCAGAGTAGACATAGCAATTTTTTCACTACACCTAGCAGGTGTATCATCTATTTTAGGCTCTATTAACTTTATTACTACAACATTAAATATACGACCCAATGGAATAAAGATAGATCAAACACCTTTATTTGTATGATCAGTACTTATTACAGCAACACTATTATTGTTGTCACTCCCAGTGTTAGCAGGTGCAATTACAATATTATTGACAGACCGAAATATCAATACATCATTCTTTGATCCTTCAGGTGGAGGAGACCCAATTCTATATCAACACTTATTTTGATTTTTTGGACACCCTGAAGTTTACATTTTAATTCTTCCAGGTTTTGGATTAATTTCTCATATTATTACACAAGAATCAGGAAAAAATGAATCATTTGGATATATCGGTATAATTTATGCTATAATATCAATTGGATTATTAGGATTTGTAGTATGAGCACATCATATATTTACAGTTGGTATAGATGTAGATACACGAGCCTACTTCACATCAGCTACAATAATTATTGCCGTTCCAACAGGAATTAAAATCTTTAGATGAATAGCAACAATAAATGGAATACCTATAAAAATGTCAATCTCAATACTATGAGCCTCTGGGTTTGTATTTTTGTTTACAATTGGAGGACTTACAGGGATTATTCTATCTAACTCATCAATTGATATTATTCTACATGATACATACTACGTTGTAGCTCATTTTCATTATGTATTATCTATAGGAGCAGTATTTGCTATTATAGCAGGATTCATTCAGTGATTCCCACTTTTTACAGGGGTTCTTATAAATGAAAAATGACTAAAAATTCAATTTATAATGATATTTTTAGGTGTAAATATTACATTCTTTCCACAACATTTCTTAGGAATAAGAGGTATACCACGACGATACTCTGACTACCCAGATTCATATACATCATGAAACACATTATCCTCTATTGGAAGAATAATTTCAATATCAAGAATTCTTTTAATAAACTTCATTATTATAGAAAGTTTAATGTCTAAGCGAACAACATTATTTAACAAAAGAAATTATTCTTCAATTGAATGATTACAAAAGATACCACCACAAGAACATTCATATTCAGAATTGCCCTTAATTTTAAAGTTCTAATATGGCAGAATAGTGCAATGAACTTAAAATTCATATATAAATATTTATATTTTTTTAGAAATTTCATCATGAAATATATATTCATTTCAAGATCCAATAACCCCCATCATAGAACAATTAATTATATTCAATGACCACGCAATAATAATTATTATTATCATTACAATCACAGTTATATATATAATAATTTCTATTATAATAAATAAATTTATAAATAAAAATATGCTAGAAGGTCAATTAATTGAATTAATATGAACAATTACACCTGCTATTATACTAATTATAATTGCTCTTCCATCACTACGAATTTTATATTTAATTGAAGAAATTAATAACCCAGTTATTTCAATTAAAGCAATTGGACACCAATGATACTGATCCTATGAATATTCAGATTTAAAAAAAATTGAATTTGATTCATATATAAAACCAACAGAGGAATTAAAAGATATAGAATTTCGACTTATCGAAACAGATAATCATGTAATTACACCATTTAACTTAATAATCCGTATATTAGTTTCTTCAACCGATGTAATTCACTCATGAACAATTCCATCTATAGGGATTAAGATTGATGCCACACCGGGACGAATAAATCAAGGGAACCTCATAATTCTTCAACCAGGAATTTTCTATGGCCAATGCTCAGAAATCTGTGGGGCAAACCATAGCTTTATACCTATTACTTTAGAAAGAATTTCAATAAACAAATTTATAAATTGAGTAATAAACTTCTACATTATGTAGCTTAAGTATTAAAGCATTGGTCTCTTAAACCAATTTATAGTAAATATACTCTTAATGGTGAAAGATTTAGTTAAAATATAACATTAATTTGTCAAATTAAAATAATTATAAAATAATAATCTTTGTTGCCTCAAATAGCACCTATATGATGATGTACACTTGAAATTTCATTTATTGTTTCACTTATTATTATAATAACTAATATTTTCTTTAATTTAAACATTAAAATTAAATCAAATCAAAAAATCAAAAAAAAAGAAATTAAATGAATATGATAATAAATTTATTTTCAACATTTGACCCATGCACAGGAATTATATCCTTAAATTGAATCAGAACAATTGTATTTATTATATTTATTCCAAATAGATTATGAGTAAAAAACAATAAAACTAAAATAATTATAACAGTAATATTAGTAACATTAACAAAAGAAATAACAAGATTAGCAAAAAACAAAAGAATCCCAATTATTATAATATCTATATTTATACTAATTTTAAGTAATAATTTAATAGGATTATTACCTTATGTATTTACATCATCCTCTCACTTAGTATTTTCTATATCCTTAGCCCTTCCACTATGAATATCATTTATAATTTTTGGATGAACAAGAAAAACAAACCATATATTTGCACACTTAGTTCCTATAGGAACTCCTATAATTCTAATACCATTTATAGTAATAATTGAAACAACAAGAAATTTAATTCGACCAGGATCACTTTCAGTGCGATTGTCTGCTAATATAATTGCAGGACATTTATTAATATCACTTTTAGGTAATAACTCATCTAAATCATCTATTATTATGTGTATAACAATAATTGTATGTATTATATTAATTATATTTGAATCAGCTGTAGCTATAATTCAATCGTATGTTTTCATAACATTATCAACCCTATATTCAAGAGAAATTTAAATGAATAATCACCCATATCACTTAGTTGATAAAAGACCATGACCATTAACATTATCATTAGGACTTTTAACATTAACATCGGGTTCAGTTTTATGAATACACAAATTTTACCAGTATCTAATATTCACAGGTATAATTATTGTGTTATTAACTATATACCAATGATGACGAGATATCACTCGAGAATCAACATTCCAGGGACTACATACTAAAAAAGTTATATCTATAATAAAAATAGGTATAATTATATTCATTACATCTGAAATTATATTCTTCTTATCTTTCTTCTGAGCATTTTTTCATAGAAGATTATCCCCTAATATGGAAATTGGAATAAATTGACCTCCTATAGGAATTAAGCCCTTTAATCCAATTAATATTCCTATATTAAACACAATTATTTTATTAACTTCGGGAATATCAATGACATGAGCACATAACGCTATTGTAACAAAAAATATATCACAAACAATTCAAAGATTAGTGATTACAATTATTTTAGGTATTTACTTCTCAATTATACAACTTTATGAATATACTGAATCACCATTTTCAATTTCAGATAGTATCTATGGATCAACATTCTTTATAAGAACAGGATTTCATGGAATCCACGTTATAATTGGAACAACATTTATTATTGTTAAATTATTACGAACAAGAAAGTTACACTTTTCTAGAGAACATCATATTGGATTTGAAGCAGCAGCCTGATACTGACATTTTGTAGATGTAGTATGACTTTTCCTTTACATTTCAATTTACTGATGAGGTAGATAAATTCATTTAGTATATAAAGTATATAAAGCTTCCAACTTTAAGGATTTAATTTTAAAATGAATAATAAATTTAACCTTAATTTTCATCTTTATTTTAATGTTAATTACATTAACCATTATTATTTTAATCAACTTAATTTCAATTAAATCCATCTCAGATAAAGAAAAACTTTCTCCATTTGAGTGTGGATTTAACCCAATATCAAAAAAACGTATACCATTTTCGATTCACTTCTTTTTAATTGCAGCAATCTTTTTAATCTTTGATGTTGAAATTATTATTATAATTCCAATAATTATAACAATAAAAACATCTATATTAATTAGTTGAATTAAAACATCAGTATCATTCATTATAGTACTAATTTTAGGTTTATACCATGAATGAATAAATGGTATACTAAATTGAACTAAATAGGATTATAATTAAATATAATATTTGGCTTGCAACCAAAAAGTATTCATCTAAATGAATTAATCTTTAGCAAAGAAGTAAAATTTACATTTAGTTTCGACCTAAAATTAAGATTAGTTTCTCATGCTATTAATAGAAGCCAAAAATCTAGAGGCATTTTATTGTTAATAAAAAAAATGAATTTTATTCCTATTAAAAGAGAATTATAAAATTTTAGCTGCTAACTAAATAAAGAGCATATATTTGTTCATCTCTTATTTATATAGTTTATACAAAACATTTTACTTTCATTAAAAAAAAAGATATTGTATCTTATAAATTTATTTCAAAAATTTAATTTTCCTTAATATCTTCAATATTATGCTCTTGTATAAGCTATTGAAATAAACCATTAATAAAAATCAAACAAAAAAAGTAAATATAAAAATCCTAATATTATTAATAAAGTAAAACTGAAAAAAATTAGATAAATTATAAACATAGTAAGAAACCCCATAAGCACCATAATATTCACCTCAACTGAGCATTATAACTGATTTATATATAAAAATAAAGAAAAAATTATAAAAATAAAAAGAATGAAAATATATAAATCATATTATACTATTGAAATAATAATAATTTAAATTAAAAAGATAAGAAAAATTTAAAGTATCATATCCCATTACCAACCCAATTGAAATAAATATTAATCTTATTAACTTAATAAAAAAAGGTAACAAAATAAATGTTAATGTAAATCCCATCAACCAAGTAAATAAACAACCAAAGAATATAGACATTAAAGTTAATAAAAAAATTCTAAACTTTATAAAACTGAAAGAATCTATACAAAAATAAAAATTAGAAAACTTTACATTAAAAATTATAGTGTAATAAAATAAACGGAATGTGTATATACATGTTAAACCTAAAGAAACATAGTATAAAATAAAAGTTAATAAATTCAAATTAGTATAGACAGAACATTCAATAATTATGTCCTTAGAATAAAATCCTGACAAAAATGGAATACCACATAGAGCTAAATTAGAAATATTAAAACAAGATCTAGTATAAGGTATCAAAAGACAAATTGAACCTATAAAACGAATATCCTGATTATCATTCATATAAAAAATGAAGATCCCAGCACACAAAAAAAGTAAAGACTTAAATATAGCATGTCTAACTAAATGAAAATAAGAAAGATTTAATATTCCAAGGAATAAGGATCTTATTATTAAACCCAATTGTCTTAAGGTTGATAAAGCAATGATCCTCTTCAAGTCAAATTCATAGTTAGCACAAAAAGAAGAAATTAGCATAGTAATTAAACTTATTAACAAAAAATAAGAATTCATATAATTAATAACATTATAAAAACGAATTAATATATAAACACCAGCAGTAACTAATGTAGAAGAATGAACTAATGAAGAAACGGGTGTAGGGGCTGCCATAGCAGCAGGAAGTCAACAAGAAAAAGGAATTTGTGCTCTTTTAGTAAATCTAGAAATAAAAATAACATAAAAAATATAAGAATTATAAAATCTTGTATAAAAAATAAAATGTCAACTACCATAACTAAATAATCAACAAATTATAATTAATAGACCAATATCTCCCAAACGATTTCTTAAACAAGTTAATATACCAGATAAAAATCTTGAGTTTGACTGATAATAAATTACTAAACAATAAGAAACAATACCAAGACCATCTCAACCTAATAAAATTCTAATTAAATTTGGACTTAAAATTATTAACACCATTCTTAAGATAAAAAGAAGAATCAAATATAAAAAACGAATTGAAGAATAAGAATTATATCCTATATAAACAGAACTATAAATTAAAACCATTGATGAAATGAAAAAAACAACAAAACAAAATAACATGGACATTCAATCTAAATAAATTAAATAACATAAGCTCAAAGAATTTAAACTTAAAAGATTTAACTCAAAAAAAAATGAATAATTATAATAAATAAAATACAAACCAAAATATAAAAATAATAAAGAAAAAATTAATAAAGATAAAAACCAAAAATAATAAAAATTTAACTTAAACAAAATTTAAGGTTAAACACATCTTAGAATCCACAAATCTATATTTTAATTAAACTACTTAAATTTAAATGAAAATATTAATAAAAAAAATAATAAAAAATAAAGGAATTAAATGAATTAATACTAATAAATACTCACGAACATAAAAAAAACTTAAGCTATATAATCTATGGTAAAACCCATGAAAGACATAAGAAAAAAGGAAAAATCTGAAACAAGAACAAAAAAAAGAAATAAATAAAAAATAAATAAAAGAATAGTTAAAGTATATAACCATAGAATTTAAAATTATGATTTCTCTAATAAAATTTAAACTAGGAGGGCATCCTATATTAAAACAACATATAACCAACCAAAATGGAGCCACTCTAGGAAAGAAATTAATTAACCCCTTATTAATATAAAATCTACGTCTATGAATACGCTCATAATAAAAATTTGACATCATAAAAAGACAAGAAGAACAAAGCCCATGTGAAATTATTAAATAGTAAGAACCTAAAACTCCTCAAAAACTTATTGTTAACAAACCTAACAAGCATAAGCCCATATGAGATACAGAAGAATATGCAATTAAACATTTTAAATCACCCTGTACAAAACAAATTAATCTTACTAGTAAAGAACCATAAATAGAAAAAGAATACCAAACATAACTGTAATTATAAAAAGAATTCTCAATAACAAAAAAAATACGAATTAAACCATATCCACCAATTTTTAATAAAACACCAGCTAAAATCATTGAACCAGAAACAGGGGCCTGGACATGAGCTTTTGGCAACCAAAAATGAAGGATAAACATTGGTAACTTAATTAAAAATCTAAAAATCATAAAAAAATGGAAAATAAAATTTACATCAAAAATATAAATCAAATCAAAAAACATAGTATAAAAATTATAATAAATATAAATAATTAAAACCAAAAAAGGTAAAGACCCAAATAAAGTATAAAAAAACAAATAAAGTCTTGATAGTAAACGTTCAGGTTGATAGCCTCATCCCATAATTAAAAAAACTAAAGGAATTAGTCTAAATTCAAAAAAAACATAAAAATAAAAGATTCTTAAAGAACAAAAGAAAATAACTATAATAATTAGTAATATGTAATTTACAAGTAAAAAAAAGTTAAATCTTAAACTCTTATAAACTATTAATCTACAAAAAATCATCAAATTTAAAATCAAAAAAGTTAACAAAATCAAACCTAAAGAAATATTGTCAAAACCTAATAAATAACTTAAATTACAATAAAAGTCACATGTGTATATAAAAATAAAAAGTAAACAACAAAAAATTAAATAATATTGAAAAAGATAAAAACCTATTAAAAAAACTAAAAGGATCGAAAAGAATATAGAAAATAAATAACCTATCATAAATAAATTGAATTTAAATAATCATTACCATGAAATCGAATTATATTAACTAAAATAGAAAGACCAAGAACCCCTTCACATACAAAAAAAGTCATAAAAACAATATACATATAAAAAAATTGAAATGACAAACAAATATTAAATACTATCAAAAGTAATGACAAAACAATAAATTCCAAACTCAATAAGCATAACAATAAATGCTTACGGATATAAATTAAAGAAACTAAACCAAAAAAAAAAAAAAAAAAAAAAAAAAAATTCATGTGTTTTAATAGTTTAAATAAAAAACGTTAATTTTGTAAATTAAAGTTAGAAACTTCTTTAAAACATCAGTAAAATGAAATTCACATCTTAAATTTCCAAAACCTAAATTTTTATTAAACTATTTACTGAAATTAAATTCTTAATTATAAAGATAATAACTATACTATCTATATTTATTCCAATAATAAAAACACCATTATCCCTAGGAACAATCTTAATGGCACAGACTATTTTATCAACAATACTTATAAATAAAATAATATTAAACTCATGATTCCCTATAATTACATTTTTAATAATAATTGGAGGAATAATAGTTCTATTTATATATATAAGAAGAATTGCCTCAAATGAAAAATTCAAAATAAATATAAATTTAACTATAATATTTAGTATTTTATTAATTATAACAGAAGATTTAATAACAAATGTTCAAATCAATGAAAAACAAGATTTAATTATAATTACTAACCAAGAAACCATTTCTATATTAAAGTTATATAATAATAAATCTTATATAATTACCTTATTACTAATTTTAATTTTATTATTAACAATAATTTCAATTTCAAAAATTGTTATATTTCATAAAGGTCCATTACGAATAAAAACATATGAATAAACCAATACGAAAAGAAAACATTATCATTAAAATGATTAACTATTCTTTAATTGACCTGCCGGCTCCAATCAACCTATCTTCCTGATGAAACTTTGGTTCAATTTTAGGATTATGCTTAACAACTCAATTATTAACAGGAATCATTTTGTCTATGCATTATACCTCTAATATTGAAATAGCATTCAATAGTGTTAGCCATATCACACGAGATGTAAATTATGGCTGATTAATACGGACTATACATAGTAATGGTGCATCATTATTTTTTATTTCTATATATCTTCATGTAGGACGAGGAATTTACTATGGGTCATACAAACTTATAAAAACATGAACTATAGGTGTAATTTTAATATTAATAACAATAGCAACAGCCTTTCTAGGATATGTTTTACCTTGAGGACAAATGTCTTTCTGAGGAGCAACAGTTATTACAAATCTTTTATCAGCAATCCCATATGTAGGGACCATACTAGTTAAATGAATTTGAGGGGGATTCGCCGTGGACAATGCAACTCTTTCACGATTTTTTAGATTACATTTTATACTACCATTTATTATTACATTAATAACAATTATTCACCTTTTATTTTTACATCAAACAGGTTCATCTAACCCAATTGGTATTAATTCAAATATTGATAAAATCCCTTTTCACCCATACTTTTCTATTAAAGATATTATAGGATTCATAATTATTTTAATAGTGTTAATTTCATTAAATTTAGCAGAACCTTATATACTTTCAGATCCTGATAATTTTTCACCTGCTAATCCAATATCAACCCCTATTCACATTCAACCAGAATGGTATTTTTTATTTGCATATGCAATTTTACGGTCAATTCCAAACAAGTTAGGGGGTGTAATAGCTCTTTTTATATCAATTTTAATTTTACTTGTTATACCAATTTCAATAAAGATAAAGTTTAAGGGAATCCAGTTTTATCCCATGAGACAAATAAACTTCTGAATATTTATTAATACAATTATCATATTAACATGAATTGGATCAAAACCAGTTGAAAGTCCATTTACTGAAACAGGTATAATCCTTACAATTATATACTTTGGATATTTTATTTTAGACCCAATACTAACAAAAATGTGAGACAAATTAATTGATTAAGTTAATTAGCTTAAAAAAAGCATATATTTTGAAAATATAAGATAGATTAAATTTTATTAACTTAACAAAAAAAAATGATAATATACAATTAATTTAATAAAAATAAAAAAAACTAAGTAATTTAAAGAAAGAGGTAAATAACACTTTCAAGCTAAATATATTAGCTTATCATAACGATAACGTGGAAAGGAACAACGAACTCAAATAAATAAAAAACATATAAAAATTAATTTTAAAAAAAAAGAAAAAGAAAAGTAATTTCCACCTAAAAATATAATGCAAGTTAATAAAGAAATAAAAATAATTCTGGAATATTCAGCAATAAATAAAACTGAAAAAAATCCACCTCCATATTCAACATTAAACCCTGATACCAACTCTCTTTCTCCTTCAGAAAAATCAAATGGGGAACGGTTAGTCTCGGCTATACAGCAAGATAGTCAACAAAAAAATAAAGGTAAAGAAAAAAATATAAACCAACAATTAATTTGATATAAATAAAAGTCTAATAGACTATAACTCTCAATTAATAAAAAAAAACATAATATAAAAGTTGAAAGGGAAACTTCATAAGAAATAGTCTGTGAAATTCTACGGATTACCCCTAACATAGAGTATATACCATTAGAAGACCAACCACATAACATTAGAAAATAAACACCTAATCTTGAAATACATAAAAACATTAAAAATCCATAGTTAAATATAATTATATTAGCATAAAATGGAAACAATATTCAAATAAATAAAGATTGAATTAATCTTAAAAAAGGACAAATAAAGTAAAATAAATAATTAGAATTCAAAGGAAAAATTTGTTCCTTCATAAAAAGCTTTATCCCATCTCTGAAAGGCTGTAATAAACCTATAAAGCCAACTTTATTAGGCCCCTTACGGATTTGCATATATCTTAAAACCTTACGTTCTAATAAAGTGAAAAACCCAACAGAGACTAATACAATTAAAATTAAAGTCAGAGATGTTAACAAAAAAATTATTGAATGTAAAATTAATTACTTTTTTAAATTCTAAATTTAATACACTAATCTGCCAAATCAATATAAATAAACAATCTAATATTGAATTATATGGTCCTTTCGTACTAATATAATATAATTTTATAAGATAGAAACCAACCTGGCTTACACCGGTTTGAACTCAAATCATGTAAGAAATTAAAAGTCGAACAGACTTAAATATAAAGATTCTACCCCTTAGTTTTTTCTTAATTCAACATCGAGGTCGCAAACTTTAATATAGATATGAACTCCCCATTAAAATTACGCTGTTATCCCTAAGGTAACTAAAACTTATAATCATTAATAATGGAACAAAAATACATAAATAAATGAATTAAATAAATAAAGTAAAGTAAATTTATTAATCACCCCAATTAAACTATTTTATAAAATATTCACTAAACCAAATTAATTAAAATTTTTAGTTAAGTTCTATAGGGTCTTATCGTCCCTATAAAGCAATTAAGCTTTTTGACTTAAAAATTAAATTATAATTATATTCTAAATAAAATTTATTTCTCATTTTTTCATTCATTCAAGTCCACAATTAAAAGACTAATTATTATGCTACCTTTGTACAGTCAAAATACTGCAGCCATTTAAATTAAATCATTGGGCAGAAATTACTTTTAATATAAACTAAAAGAAATGTTTTTGATAAACATTTGGAAATTAAATTTGTCGAGTTCATTTAAAAAAAATAAAAATTATACTTATTAATCCATTATTTAAAATAAAAAATAATTAATAAAAAAAAATCAGTATAGAATTAAATTATAAAAAATTATAATATAAAAAAGCTAATCTATTAAGAACTAAAATTAAGATTTTAAAAAAATTAAACTTTATGAACTTTTAATTTTAACAAAAAATACAGATTATCCAGTATTATATAAGATTAAATTAAAAGTGAATATTTTAATTAAATTAATCCATAATTAAATTTTTATCCTGATTAACCAGATATAATAAAATACGAATAACTTTTAACTACTAAAATTATTTTTAAGAACTTTATAAAACAAGAAAAATAAAATAAGATTAAATCATTTTATTTCGGGAAAATAAAATAAATTTTTTAATTAAATTACCCTGATACAAAAGGTACTATAAATAATTTTAGCGTAATAATTGAAATCCTATTCAGTTTTAAAAAAGAATTTATTTATAATTTTACTTTAAATAAAGAAATAATTAATTTAACATAGAAAAAATAAATTAAATTTAAATCAGAAAGAATATTAAATTTTCTAATTAATGTAAATAATTAACTTTAAATAAGCTACATTCTGTCTCATTCTAGCTACACCTTCCGGTACAACTACTTTGTTACGACTTATCCCATATCATTGAGAGTGACGGGCGATATGTACATCATCTAGAGCTATATTCATTTAAATTAATTAATTTAAATTACTATTAAATCCAATATAATTAATGAAGTACTCAAAAATATTATAAAAATTAATTTTTTTTGTAACCCAATTTCTCCTTATTAAAACTGCACCTTGACCTAATATAAATCAATTAAGAAAAAGAAAATTATACTCTAATAAGATTTTCCTTATCATAGAGATATACAAATAAAAATAAGGTTTAATCTATCGTGGTTTATCAATTACAAATCAGGTTCCTCTAAAAAGATTGATAACCGCCAAATTCTTTGAGTTTAAAGAAAATAACTATTAGTATTCAGAATAACAGTTTTAAATAAAATAATAATAGGGTATCTAATCCTAGTCTAAAATTTAAATTTCAAACAATAAAAAAAATAAATAAATATTATATAAATTCCACCTAAATACAAAAAGTCAAAATTATGATTTAATATTATTTAATCCTTAAAAAATTAATAAAAGCAAATTGTGTAACCGCGAATGCTGGCACAAAATTAATCCGCCTAGCTATAAAAAACTAAATAAATATTAATTTATTTAATAAAATTAGTTACTGAAAAGCAAAAATTTAAATATATACATGTAAATTAAATATAATACTAATTTCAAAGCAAGAATCAAACTTTTCTTAATTTTTAAGTAAGTAGATAGCTTTTTAAAAGGTTTCATCCCATCAAAATGTGTAAAATCCTAAATACATAAAATAAAAATTTAACCTTTATGGGTTTACACTAAGTAATTTAATAAATTAAAGCAGACTACCTATTAAACACTGAGATTATCATATGATAAGAAATTGAAATTTAATTTAATTAGATAAATAAGTATTAATTGGGGTTAATACTAATTATTAATTAAAATTAAATCTGAAAATAAAATAATTTGAGATTATCATATGATAAGAAATTGAAATTTAATTTAATTAGATAAATAAGTATTAATTGGGGTTAATACTAATTATTCATTAAAATTAAATCTGAAAATAAAATAAATTCAATTTTAATAATTTAACATTTATAAATAGCAAGTTTATATTATTGTGACATAAAATTTACATTTAAATTAAAAATTATTTATATAATTATTAAATTAAATATTTCACACAATACACTACCTTCTTTCTTTTTTTTTCTTTCAAAGAAAGAAGGATTATTCAATTATAAGATTAATTTCATATTAATATATATATAAAATTAAAATATATTAAATATTTTAATAATAAAGATTTATAGTATAATAAATATGTATATAAAAATAAATACTTATTAAATTATATTAATAAATTATTATAAATTAAGATTTAATATTAATATAATCAAATATAAGATAATAAATATATTATACATTAATAAATTTAATATTATAATAAATATATATACATATATAAAAATATTTATTATACTATATTATTAATTATGACCTTCTTTCTTTAGAAAGAAGGTATTATTATAAATTAAGATTTAATATTAATATAATTAAATAAAAGATAATAAATATATTACATATTAATAAATTTACCCATAAAGGGTAAATTTATTTAATATTAATATATATAATAATATAATAAATATATATATATATAAAAAAATATTTATTATATTGTAATAACTAAATTTGAAATAAAAATATTTTAAAATTAATTTTATTAATAAAATAAATCAAAATTTATGTGAAAATCTAATTTAAAATCCGAGTTTACAAAAGCTATTTAAAAGCAAAAGCATTAAAATACAGA